GTTAATGTAGCTTAAATAAAGCAAAGCACTGAAAATGCTTAGATGGGTATTTTATACCCCATAAACATTTTAAAGGTTTGGTCCCAGCCTTCTTATTATCTGGTAGTAAAATTACACATGCAAGTCTCCGCCCACCTGTGAGAATACCCTTTAAATCATCTAGATTTTAAGGAGTTGGTATCAAGCACACTCTTACAAAAGAGTAGCTCATAACACCTTGCTTAGCCACACCCCCACGGGAAACAGCAGTGATAAAAATTAGGCTATAAACGAAAGTTTGACCTAGTTATACTACATACAGGGTTGGTAAATTTCGTGCCAGCCACCGCGGTCATACGATTAACCCAAGTTAATAAGCACCGGCGTAAAGCGTGTTAAAGGAGAAACTTAAAAATAAAGCTAAGACTTAACTAAGCTGTAGAAAGCATTAGTTAAAAGAAAATCAAATTACTAAAGTAACTTTACTAAATCTTATACACGATAGCTAAGAACCAAACTGGGATTAGATACCCCACTATGCTTAGCCCTAAACCAAAACAATTAAATAACAAAACTGTTCGCCAGAGTACTACTAGCAATAGCTTAAAACTCAAAGGACTTGGCGGTGCTTTATATCCATCTAGAGGAGCCTGTTCTATAATCGATACACCCCGATAAACCTCACCACTTCTTGCTAATTCCGCCTATATACCGCCATCCTCAGCAAACCCTTAAAAGGCATAATAGTAAGCCAAAGTATTTTACATAAAAACGTTAGGTCAAGGTGTAGCTTATGAAGTGGGAAGAAATGGGCTACATTTTCTAAATATTAGAACAACCACTTTTAACGAAAGTCTTTATGAAATTAAAGACCAAAGGAGGATTTAGCAGTAAGTTAAGAATAGAGTGCTTAACTGAATAAGGCCATGAAGCACGCACACACCGCCCGTCACCCTCTTCAAGTATAAATGCTAACATATATAAATAATTTACAGCTAACTTATATTAGAAGAGATAAGTCGTAACAAGGTAAGCATACTGGAAAGTGTGCTTGGATGAATCAAAATGTAGCTTAATTAAAGCACCTGACTTACACTCAGGAGATTTCACTCTTCGTGACCGTTTTGAACTAAAACTAGCCCATAAAATAAACCTTAAGTTAAAACCTTAAAAATTAAATAAACAAAACATTTAACTAACATTAGAGTATAGGAGATAGAAACATTCTATTGGCGCAATAGAGATAGTACCGTAAGGGAACGAATGAAAGAAATTAATTAAAGTATAATACAGCAAAGATTACCCCTTGTACCTTTTGCATAATGACTTAACTAGAATAACTTTAGCAAAGAGCACTTTAGTTAATTACCCCGAAACCAGACGAGCTATTCATGAACAGCTAATAGAGCCAACTCATCTATGTGGCAAAATAGTGAGAAGATTTATGAATAGAGGTGATATGCCTATCGAGCCTGGTGATAGCTGGTTATCCAGACAAGAATTTAAGTTCAACTTTAAGCTTACCTAAAAAATATTAAATTTCAATGGAAACTTAAATGTTAATCTGCAGAGGTACAGCTCTGCAGAACAAGATTACAACCTTAATTAGTGAGTAAATTTATACAATTACCATAGTTGGCCTAAAAGCAGCCATCAATTAAGAAAGCGTTCAAGCTCAACAATAAAATTTACATTTAATTCAAAAAATTATATAAACTCCTAATCACAACCACTGGATCATTCTACCTGTCTGTAGAAGAAATACTGTTAAAATGAGTAACAAGATTTTTATCTCCATACACACGTGTATATCAGCCCGAATCCCAACTGATAGTTAACAATTAAATAAACCTGTACATTAAATTAACAATTTACTATAATATTGTTAACCCAACACCGGAGTGAATATAAGGAAAGATTAAAAAAAGTAAAAGGAACTCGGCAAACATAAACCCCGCCTGTTTACCAAAAACATCACCTCTAGCATTACCAGTATTAGAGGCACTGCCTGCCCAGTGACATTAGTTTAACGGCCGCGGTATCCTGACCGTGCAAAGGTAGCATAATCATTTGTTCCTTAATTAGGGACTTGTATGAATGGCCCCACGAGGGTTTAACTGTCTCTTACTTTCAATCAGTGAAATTGACCTTCCCGTGAAGAGGCGGGAATAAAAAAATAAGACGAGAAGACCCTATGGAGCTTAAATTAAAGTGTCCAACAAAATTTATACTTAATCCAACAGGAATAATATTATTTTAACTGGACAACAAATTTTGGTTGGGGTGACCTCGGAGCATAACAAAACCTCCGAGCAATTTTAGTTAAGACTAACCCGTCAAAGCGATAAAACTTATTGATCCAATCATATTGATCAACGAAACAAGTTACCCTAGGGATAACAGCGCAATCCTATTTGAGAGTTCATATCGACAATAGGGTTTACGACCTCGATGTTGGATCAGGACACCCAAATGGTGCAGCAGCTATTAAAGGTTCGTTTGTTCAACGATTAAAGTCCTACGTGATCTGAGTTCAGACCGGAGAAATCCAGGTCGGTTTCTATCTATTAAAAATTTCTCCCAGTACGAAAGGACAAGAGAAATGAAGCCTACTCTAAAGAGCGCTTCCACAGACTAACAGATGAAACTATCTTAATCTGAATAACTATTAATAAATTTTATCCTAGACCAGGATTCGTTAGAGTGGCAGAGCCCGGTAATTGCATAAAACTTAAACCTTTATATTCAGAGGTTCAATTCCTCTCTCTAACAACATGTTTATAATTAACCTCCTAATTCTAATTGTTCCAGTACTACTAGCAGTTGCTTTCTTAACTCTAGTTGAACGCAAAGTTCTTGGATATATACAAATACGAAAAGGACCTAACATTGTAGGGCCCTATGGCCTCCTTCAACCTATTGCCGATGCCGTAAAACTCTTTATTAAAGAACCCCTGCGCCCATTAACATCCTCAGTATCTATATTCATTGCCGCACCAATCCTCGCACTCACATTAGCCCTAACTATATGACTCCCACTTCCTATACCTTATTCACTTATTAATATAAATCTCGGCATCCTATTTCTCCTTGCAGTTTCCAGCTTATCCGTATATTCAATTTTATGATCCGGATGATCTTCAAACTCAAAGTACGCACTAATTGGTGCATTACGAGCAGTAGCCCAAACAATCTCATATGAAGTAACCCTAGCCATTATCCTCTTATCAGTCTTACTAATAAGCGGCTCATATTCCCTCAGTAACCTAATTACTACACAAGAGTATGTATGATTATTACTTACAACCTGACCATTGGCCATAATATGGTATATTTCTACTTTAGCAGAAACTAACCGTGCACCCTTCGACCTTACAGAAGGAGAATCAGAATTAGTCTCAGGCTTTAATGTAGAATATGCCGCAGGCCCATTCGCATTATTCTTCTTAGCTGAATATGCTAATATTATTATAATAAATATCCTAACTACAATTCTTTTCCTAGGAGCCCTACACGATCCCCACTGACCCGAACTATATTCAATCAACTTTACAACAAAGGCTCTCCTATTAACAACCTCTTTCCTATGAGTACGTGCTTCATACCCTCGATTCCGATATGATCAGCTAATACACCTACTATGAAAAAATTTCCTTCCTTTAACTTTAGCCCTCTGCATATGACACGTAGCATTCCCAATTTTTTCTTCAAGCATTCCCCCACAATCATAAGAAATATGTCTGATAAAAGAGTTACTTTGATAGAGTAAATCATAGAGGTTTAAACCCTCTTATTTCTAGAATTATAGGAATTGAACCTACCCTTGAGAAATCAAAAATCTCCGTGCTACCATTCTACACCAAGTTCTAGTAAGGTAAGCTAATTCAAGCTATCGGGCCCATACCCCGAAAATGTCGGTTAATACCTTCCCCTACTAATTAATCCCGTAATTTTTACTATCCTTTTAGGGACCGTTATATTAGGAACATCTATTGTAATAACAAGCTCACATTGATTTATAACCTGATTAGGCTTTGAAATAAACATGATAGCCATTGTACCAATCCTAATAAAGAAATATTCCCCCCGATCAATAGAAGCAGCAACCAAATATTTTTTAACCCAGGCCACAGCATCCATAATCCTTATATTAGCTATTGTCATTAATTTAATATACTCCGGACAATGAACAATTACAAATATAGAAAACTACACCGCCTCTATACTTATTACCATTGCCCTCACAATAAAACTAGGCCTCGCTCCATTCCACTTCTGAGTTCCAGAAGTAACCCAAGGAGTACCCTTAAACTCAGGGTTAATTCTCTTAACATGACAAAAAATTGCTCCCTTATCTCTCCTATACCAAACTTACTCATCATTAAACACAAATATACTCTTATTAATATCACTAGCATCTATCACAATTGGCGGCTGAGGGGGTCTTAACCAAACACAACTACGCAAAATCATAGCATATTCATCCATCGCTCATATAGGTTGAATAATAATAATCTTAACTTATAACCCCAACCTCTCCCTCCTAAACTTACTTATTTACATTCTCATAACTTCCTCAATATTTATGCTGTTAATTTTTACTTCAACCACTTCCACTCTATCCCTATCTCTCACCTGAAACAAAACACCTATTATTACAGTTTCATCTTTAATTACCCTTTTATCCCTAGGAGGCCTTCCCCCACTAACAGGATTTATACCAAAATGAATAATTATCCAAGAATTAACAAAAAATAATAGCGTAATTCTCCCAACCTTAATAGCAATCCTAGCACTACTTAATCTATTCTTTTATATACGTCTTACATACTCAACTGCCTTAACAATATTTCCCACAATAAACAATACAAAACTCACATGACAATTTCAAAACATAAACATTTTACCAATAATATCACCACTAATTATAATTTCAGCCCTAATTTTACCTCTAACCCCTTTATTTATTTTGCTAAATTAGAAGTTTAGGTTACACAGACCAAGAGCCTTCAAAGCTCTAAGCAAGTAAATTTACTTAACTTCTGAATTTAAGGACTGCAAGACTTTATCTTACATCAATTGAATGCAAATCAACCACTTTCATTAAGCTAAATCCTTCCTAGATTGGAGGGCTATAATCCCTCGAAATTTTAGTTAACAGCTAAATACCCTAAACAACTGGCTTCAATCTACTTCTCCCGCCTTGAAAAAAGGAGAAAGTAGGCGGGAGAAGCCCCGGCAGAATTGAAGCTGCTCCTTTGAATTTGCAATTCAATATGATTTTTCACCACAGGGCTTGATGGTAAAAAAAGGATTTACACCTTTATCTTTAGATTTACAGTCTAATGCTTAATTCAGCCATTTTACCCCCTTACCTATGTTCATAACTCGCTGACTCTTTTCCACTAATCATAAAGATATTGGAACATTATATATGGTTTTTGGTGCCTGAGCTGGCATAGTTGGCACAGCACTGAGCATTTTAATCCGCGCTGAGCTTGGTCAGCCAGGAGCTTTACTTGGTGACGATCAAATTTATAATGTCATCGTAACAGCCCATGCTTTTGTTATAATTTTCTTTATAGTAATACCAATTATAATAGGTGGTTTTGGTAATTGATTAATTCCTTTAATAATTGGAGCTCCTGATATGGCTTTCCCTCGAATAAATAATATAAGCTTTTGACTTCTCCCACCTTCTTTCCTCTTATTATTAGCTTCTTCTACTGTTGAAGCTGGAGCAGGAACAGGTTGAACTGTTTATCCTCCCTTAGCCGGAAACCTAGCCCATGCAGGTGCCTCAGTAGATCTAGCAATCTTTTCATTACATCTAGCAGGTGTATCCTCTATTCTTGGCTCAATTAATTTTATTACAACAATTATTAATATAAAACCTCCTGCCCTATCGCAATATCAAACTCCCTTGTTCGTCTGATCCGTCTTAATTACTGCTGTTTTACTCTTGTTATCTTTACCAGTCCTAGCAGCAGGAATTACTATATTATTAACTGATCGAAACCTAAACACAACCTTTTTTGACCCTGCAGGAGGGGGTGATCCTATCCTTTATCAACATCTATTCTGATTCTTTGGCCACCCAGAAGTTTATATTCTTATTTTACCTGGTTTCGGAATTATCTCACATGTAGTTACTTATTATTCAGGGAAAAAAGAACCATTTGGCTATATAGGAATAGTATGAGCAATAATATCTATTGGATTTTTAGGCTTTATCGTATGAGCTCACCATATATTTACTGTTGGCTTAGACGTTGATACACGTGCCTATTTTACATCTGCCACAATAATTATTGCAATTCCTACTGGAGTAAAAGTATTTAGTTGATTAGCAACCCTACATGGAGGAAACATTAAATGATCCCCTGCCATATTATGAGCTCTAGGCTTTATTTTCCTCTTTACTGTTGGAGGACTAACTGGAATTGTTCTAGCTAATTCATCTTTAGACATTGTATTACATGATACATATTATGTAGTTGCCCATTTCCATTATGTCCTATCTATGGGAGCCGTATTCGCAATTATTGCCGGTTTTGTCCATTGATTCCCTTTATTTACAGGTTATTCTCTTAGCTCAACTTGAGCTAAAATCCACTTTGCTATTATATTCATTGGTGTAAACATAACATTTTTCCCTCAACACTTCTTAGGTCTATCTGGAATACCCCGCCGATACTCTGATTACCCAGATGCTTATACAACCTGAAATACCGTTTCATCTATAGGGTCTTTTATTTCACTAACAGCTGTCATTATTATAGTCTTTATAATCTGAGAAGCATTTGCATCAAAACGAGAAATTTGCTCCGTTGAATTAACTACAACAAACATTGAATGAATATATGGGTGTCCTCCACCTTATCATACTTTCGAAGAACCTGTTTATATTAATATTAAGTAATAAGAAAGGAAGGAATTGAACCCCCTAAAATTGGTTTCAAGCCAACTTCATAACCTTTATGTCTTTCTCAATGAGATATTAGTATAATAATACATAACTTTGTCAAGGTTAAGTTACGGGCGAAACTCCCGTATATCTCTATGGCGTATCCATTCCAAATAGGCTTACAAGATGCCACATCACCTATTATAGAAGAATTAATAAACTTTCATGATCATGCATTAATAATTGTATTTCTGATTAGTTCTTTAGTTCTATATATTATTTCTGCTATATTAACTACTAAACTTACTCATACTAGCACAATAGATGCTCAAGCAGTGGAAACAATTTGAACTATCTTACCTGCTATTATTTTAGTAATAATTGCACTACCTTCTCTACGTATTCTTTATATAATAGACGAAATTAATAATCCCACTTTAACTATTAAAACAGTAGGACATCAATGATATTGAAGTTATGAATATACTGATTATGATGAACTAAACTTTGATTCTTATATAATCCCTACGTCCGAGCTAAAGCCTGGTGATCTTCGCTTACTTGAAGTAGATAATCGCGCAGTTTTACCAATAGAGATAACAATTCGAGTATTAGTAACATCTGAAGATGTACTTCATTCATGAGCCGTCCCCTCTTTAGGTTTAAAAACCGACGCTATTCCTGGACGACTAAATCAAACTACTCTTTTAGCGACTCGCCCAGGCTTATACTATGGACAATGCTCTGAAATCTGTGGTTCTAATCATAGTTTTATACCTATCGTACTTGAACTTGTCCCTCTAAAAACTTTTGAAAAATGATCTACATCAATAATTTAATTTCATTAAGAAGCTACAGTAGCGTTAACCTTTTAAGTTAAAGAATGAGAGCTCAAACCTCTCCTTAATGAAATGCCACAACTTGACACTTCAACATGATTTATTACAATCATTTCTATACTCTTAACATTATTTATCTTATTCCAATTAAAAATTTCAAAATTTATATATCCCAATATGCCTGAGCCTAAATTATTAAAAACCTTTAAACAAAATACCCCTTGAGATTTTAAATGAACGAAAATCTATTCGCCTCTTTCGCTACCCCAACAATAATAGGTCTCCCCATTGTTATCTTAATTATTATATTTCCTAGCATTATATTCCCTATTCCTAACCGACTTATTACAAATCGACTAACCGCTATTCAACAATGACTAATTCAATTAACATCAAAACAAATAATAATTATTCATAACCAAAAAGGCCAAACATGAACACTTATACTTATATCATTAATTTTATTTATCGGCTCAACAAATTTATTAGGACTATTACCCCACTCTTTTACTCCAACTACCCAACTCTCCATAAATCTTGGTATAGCAATCCCCTTATGAGCCGGGGCGGTAATTACTGGATTCCGATATAAGACCAAGGCATCACTAGCCCATTTTTTACCTCAAGGAACTCCCCTGCCCTTAATTCCCATATTAATTATTATCGAAACTATTAGTTTATTTATTCAACCCATAGCGTTAGCTGTACGACTTACAGCCAACATTACAGCCGGACATCTTCTTATTCATTTAATTGGAGGAGCTACACTAGTACTTTCAAATATTAGTCCAATTACCGCACTCATTACATTTATTATTTTAATGATGTTAACCATCCTTGAATTTGCAGTAGCTTTAATTCAAGCCTATGTTTTTACGTTATTAGTTAGTCTCTATCTGCATGATAATACCTAATGACCCACCAAACTCATGCTTATCATATAGTTAATCCCAGCCCTTGACCATTAACTGGCGCTTTATCAGCCTTACTATTAACATCTGGCTTAGTAATATGATTTCATTTTAACTCTACTAATCTTATAATAATAGGATTATTAGGTAATATACTTACTATATATCAATGATGACGTGATGTAGTCCGAGAAGGAACCTTTCAAGGCCATCACACGCCAATTGTCCAAAAAGGCTTACGTTACGGAATAATCCTTTTCATCGTATCAGAAGTATTTTTCTTCGCAGGATTTTTTTGAGCCTTTTACCACTCAAGTCTAGCCCCCACACATGAACTCGGAGGTTATTGACCCCCCGCAGGTATTAAACCCCTAAATCCCCTCGAAGTCCCCTTACTTAATACGTCCGTCCTATTAGCCTCAGGCGTTTCCATTACCTGGGCACACCACAGTCTAATAGAAGGGAACCGAAAACATACAATTCAAGCTCTCCTTATCACAATTGCCTTAGGTGTATATTTCACACTGCTGCAAGCAGCAGAATACTATGAAGCACCATTTACTATCTCAGATGGAATTTATGGCTCCACATTTTTTATATTTACAGGATTCCATGGCTTCCATGTAATTATTGGCTTTACATTCCTAATGGTTTGTCTCTTACGCCAACTCAATTTTCATTTTACATCAAAACATCATTTCGGCTTTGAGGCAGCAGCATGATACTGGCATTTCGTAGACGTAGTCTGATTATTCCTATATGTATCAATTTACTGATGAGGCTCATACTCTCTTAGTATTATTAGTACAATTGACTTCCAATCAATTAGTCTCGGTCAACCCCGGGAGGGAGTAATGAATCTATTCCTTGCCTTATCAACAAACATCCTATTAGCTTCATTACTTGTAACAATCGCATTCTGATTACCCCAACTAAACATCTACTCAGAAAAAGCAAGTCCCTACGAATGTGGGTTTGATCCAATAGGTTCTGCACGCCTTCCTTTTTCTATAAAATTTTTCTTAATTGCTATTACATTCCTATTATTCGATCTAGAAATTGCTCTACTACTTCCCCTTCCATGGGCTTCCCAAACAAATAATTTAAATATAATAGCTATCATAGCCCTAGCCCTTATTTTCCTGCTTGCTATAAGCTTAGCCTATGAATGATTACATCAAGGTCTTGAATGAACTGAATATGATAATTAGTTTAATAAAAACAAATGATTTCGACTCATTAAATTATGATTAATTTCATAATTATCAAATGTCTCTAGTCTATATAAACACCGCCCTCGCATTTTCCATTTCTATATTAGGACTTTTAATATACCGAACCCATCTAATATCATCTCTACTATGCTTAGAGGGAATAATACTAGCACTTTTTACTCTAGGGGCAATAACAATTTTAACCACACACTTCACACTAGCAAATATATTACCTATTGTGCTCTTAGTATTCGCTGCATGTGAAGCCGCTGTTGGTTTATCCTTATTAGTAATAGTATCAAATACCTATGGCGCTGACTTTGTCCAAAACTTAAATTTACTACAATGCTAAAACTTATTATTCCTTCCATTATAATAATTCCCCTTACTTGGTTAAGCAATAAAAAAACTATCTGAATTAACACAACCTCATATAGTTTATTAATTGCCCTAATAACCCTAAATCTCTTCAATCAACCAGATAATAATGCCCTTTACTTCTCTACAACTTTTTATTCTGACTCACTCTCCACCCCCCTCCTTGCATTAACAACATGACTCCTCCCACTAATAATTATAGCCAGCCAAAATCATCTTATAAACGATACAGAAATGCGGAAAAAAACATATATCTCGATACTAATTTTACTCCAAATCTTTCTTATCATAACATTCTCTGCCACAGAACTAATCTTATTTTATATTCTATTTGAAGCCACCCTTGTCCCTACCTTAATTCTCATTACTCGATGAGGAAACCAAACAGAACGTTTAAACGCTGGATTATATTTTCTATTCTATACACTAATTGGCTCTCTTCCCTTATTAGTTGCCCTCCTTTATATTCAAAATCTATTAGGTACACTTAATATCTCTACTACCCATATTTGAACTCAGAATATTTTAAACTCTTGATCAAATGATTTTTTATGACTAGCATGCATAATAGCATTTATAGTAAAAATACCATTATATGGGCTTCACTTGTGGCTACCAAAAGCCCATGTTGAAGCCCCTGTTGCCGGCTCAATAGTACTAGCTGCAGTTCTTCTAAAACTTGGAAGCTATGGTATAATACGCATTACAACCTTACTAGACCCTCTAACAGAACTTATACTATTCCCTTTTCTAATTTTATCCTTATGAGGTATAGTTATAACTAGTTCTATTTGTTTACGCCAAACAGACCTTAAATCTCTTATCGCTTATTCTTCCGTAAGCCATATAGCCCTAGTAATCGTAGCTATCCTTATTCAAACACCCTGAAGCTTTATAGGCGCAACAGCCCTAATAATTGCCCATGGCCTGACTTCATCAATATTATTTTGCTTAGCTAATACTAACTACGAACGCATTCACAGTCGTACTATAATTCTAGCACGAGGACTACAAACAATTTTACCAATTATGGCCGCCTGATGGCTCCTAGGTACCTTAACTAATCTAGCTCTGCCACCAACAATCAATCTAATTGGAGAATTATTTGTAATTCTTTCTTCCTTTTCTTGATCATATACTACAATATTATTAACAGGACTAAACGTAGTAATCACAGCCTTATACTCCCTATATATACTAATTATAACTCAACGAGGAAAATATCCCCAACATATTCAAACAATTAATCCGTCATTTACACGGGAAAACGCTTTAATAGCCCTACACATATTACCCTTGCTCCTTCTTACATTTAATCCTAAACTTATCTTAGGACCCACATTTTGTAAATATAGTTTAATAAAAACATTAGATTGTGAATCTAGTAATAGAAGCTAATATCTTCTTATTTACCGAGAAAGACTGCAAGAACTGCTAATTCATGCTTCCATGCTTAAACGCATGGCTTTTTCACTTTTAAAGGATGGAAGTTATCCGTTGGTCTTAGGAACCAAAAAATTGGTGCAACTCCAAATAAAAGTAATTAACTGCTTCCTAACTTTCATGCTAACTACACTATTAGTATTACTGTTACCAGTAGCAATAACTCTTCTTCCTATTTATAAAACTGACAAATATCCATATTATGTAAAAATAGCTATTTCTTACGCATTCTTTATTAGCTTGGTCCCTGCTCTCTTATTTATTAACTTCGGCCACGAAGCAATCATTTCTAGCTACCATTGAATAACTCTCCAAACAATTAAATTATCTATAAGCTTTAAATTAGATTATTTTTCACTACTTTTCGTCCCAGTCGCTCTATTCGTCACTTGGTCTATTATAGAATTTTCCATATGATATATACATTCAGACCCTAATATTAACCGCTTCTTTAAATATCTTTTAATATTTTTAATTACAATAATGATTCTAGTTACCGCCAACAATTTATTTCAATTATTTATTGGTTGGGAAGGAGTAGGAATCATGTCATTTCTTCTAATCGGATGATGATACGGTCGTGCAGACGCAAACACCGCTGCCCTACAAGCCATCCTCTATAATCGTATTGGCGACGTCGGTTTTATTTTAGCAATAGCATGATTCATAACCTATTCAAATTCCTGAGAACTACACCAAATCTTCTTAACCGATTCTAATCACAACAACTTACCATTATTAGGCTTAATTCTAGCTGCCACAGGAAAATCAGCTCAATTTGGGTTACACCCCTGATTACCTTCCGCAATAGAAGGCCCAACACCCGTTTCAGCATTACTCCACTCAAGTACTATAGTTGTTGCTGGTGTTTTTCTCCTTATCCGATTCTACCCCCTAGTAGAAAATAATGATTTAGCTAAAACACTAATCTTATCACTAGGTGCCCTAACAACACTATTTGCAGCTATCTGCGCCCTCACCCAAAACGATATCAAAAAAATTGTAGCCTTTTCAACATCCAGTCAATTAGGCCTAATAATAGTTACAATTGGAATCAATCAACCACACCTAGCGTTCCTACATATCTGTACCCACGCATTCTTTAAAGCTATGTTGTTCATATGTTCCGGTTCAATTATTCATAGCCTAAATGATGAACAAGATATCCGAAAGATAGGTGGCCTATTCAAAACTATACCATTTACCACCACATCCCTTATTATTGGTAGCTTAGCATTAACAGGTACCCCATTCTTAACAGGCTTTTATTCAAAAGACCTAATCATCGAAACCGCTAATACGTCGTATACCAACGCCTGAGCCCTTCTAATTACACTAATTGCAACCACCCTAACAGCCGTTTACAGTACCCGCATTTTATATTATGTGTTACTTGGACAGCCACGATTCAATACTTTAACCTCAATCAATGAAAATAACCCTCTCCTGATCAATCCTATTAAACGTTTATTAATTGGAAGCATTTTCGCTGGATTTTTAATCTCACTAAACTTACCCCCGATAACAACACCACAAATAACCATACCAACATACTTAAAACTTACTGCCTTACTAGTTACTCTAACAGGCTTTATCTTAGCCTTAGAACTTAGTATATTAACACAAAACTTAAAATTGTCTCCAACTCAAAATTATTATAACTTCTCAAATATGCTTGGTTATTTTCCTAACACAATTCACCGCCTTATCCCATTTACCAGCTTACTAATAAGCCAAACGCTAGCCTCAATAGTTCTAGACTCTACCTGAATAGAGATATCATTACCCAAACTTATCTCTAATATTCAAAAAATCTACTCTACCGCAGTTTCTAGTCAAAAAGGACTTATTAAATCATATTTCCTTTCTTTTTCAGTTACTCTCTCAATCAGCCTCACAATTTTTAATTTCCTCGCGTAATCTCTATTACTACAACAATGCATGTTACTAAAGATCACCCTGATACAATTACAAGTCAAAACCCATAACTGTACAATGCCGCAATACTCATAGGCTCTTCACTAAAAAACCCTGTATCACCAGTATCATAAAGATATCAATCACCTTCCCCATGGAAACTTAACACAACTTCTAACTTAATATCTTCCTCTAACGTTGTATAAATAATTAACAGTAATTCTCCCATAACACCTAAAATTAATGTTAAAAGAACAGTAGAATTAGAAGACCATACCTCAGGATATTCCTCCATAGCTATCGCCGTAGTATAACCAAACACTACCAACATCCCTCCTAAATAAATTAAAAACACCATCAATCCTAAAAATGAACCACCATAATTTAACACAATTCCACAACCAATCCCACCACTAATAATTAATCCAACACCCCCATAAATAGGTGAGGGTTTTGAAGAAAACCCTACGAAACTAACCACAAAAATAGTGCTCAAAATAGTCACAATATATGTCATCATAATTTCCACATGGACTTAACCACGACCTATGACATGAAAAATCATCGTTGTTTTTCAACTACAGAAACCTTATGAATAATATCCGAAAAACTCACCCACTAATAAAAATTGTTAACAGCTCTTTCATTGACCTCCCAGCACCTTCAAACATTTCATCATGATGAAATTTTGGCTCCCTACTAGGAATTTGCTTAATCGCACAAATCCTAACCGGACTATTCCTAGCTATACACTACACATCAGACACCATAACAGCCTTCTCCTCCGTTACACATATCTGCCGAGATGTAAATTATGGTTGACTAATTCGATATTTTCACGCCAATGGAGCCTCCATATTTTTCATTTGTCTATTCCTTCACGTGGGCCGAGGACTCTACTACGGCTCTTATATATATCTTGAAACATGAAACATTGGTGTTCTACTCTTATTCGCAGTCATAGCTACTGCCTTTATAGGATACGTTCTTCCTTGAGGCCAAATATCATTCTGAGGCGCAACAGTTATTACTAATCTACTTTCAGCTATCCCTTACATTGGTACCAACCTTGTAGAATGGATTTGAGGAGGCTTCTCAGTCGATAAAGCTACTTTAACTCGCTTCTTTGCATTTCACTTCATTCTCCCCTTCATTGTAGCAGCACTCGCAGGAGTACATCTCTTGTTCTTACACGAAACCGGCTCAAATAACCCATCCGGATTGAACTCAGATACAGACAAAATTCCCTTCCACCCTTACTACACCATTAAAGATATCCTAGGAGCCTTAATTATAATTACCGCTTTAACCTCTCTAGTCCTATTCTCCCCAGATATATTAGGAGATCCAGACAACTACATCCCCGCAAACCCTCTTAATACCCCACCACACATTAAACCAGAATGGTATTTCTTATTTGCCTATGCAATTCTACGATCAATTCCTAACAAACTCGGAGGAGTCTTGGCCCTAGTCCTATCAATTGCTATTCTAGCAATTATTCCACTCCTCCACACAGCCAAACAACGAAGTATAATATTCCGACCAATAAGCCAATGTCTATTCTGAATTTTAGTAGCGGACTTACTTACATTAACTTGAATCGGCGGCCAGCCAGTCGAACACCCCTTTGTAGTAATCGGTCAATTAGCCTCCGTAATTTATTTCATACTAATCCTCTTAATTATACCTATTACAAGCATAATTGAAAACCAACTTTTAAAATGAAGAGCAGAGCCTTAGTAGTATAACTAATACACTGGTCTTGTAAACCAGAAATGGAGACGTACATCCCCCTAAGACATCAAGGAAGAAGTAATTACCCCACCTTCAGCACCCAAAGCTGATATTCTTTTAAACTATTCCTTGAATAAAATATACTACCCTAACAAAATTTTGCCTAATATCTCTTATTCAAACACATTCTATAGGTTTCATATCCACGTATACATCACCTATAATTATATTCAGTTTATTTAAGGTGTGAGGTACATTAAAAATAATATTTCCCCCCGTGCATATTAGCATGTACTATATATTATAACTCAGTTATATTCACATGTTATGCACAGTATATATTATCCTTTTCCCCATGCATATAAGCATGTACTAATTATTATATCTAGTACATAAACACATTATGTACATTGTATATAATACCCTCGTCCCCATGCATATAAGCATGTACTAATTATTATATCTAGTACATAAACACATTATGTACATTGTATATAATACCCTCGTCCCCATGCATATAAGCATGTACTAATTATTATATCTAGTACATAAACACATTATGTACATTGTATATAATACCCTCGTCCCCATGCATATAAGCATGTACTAATTATTATATCTAGTACATAAACACATTATGTACATTGTATATAATACCCTCGTCCCCATGCATATAAGCATGTACTAATTATTATATCTAGTACATAAACACATTATGTACATTGTATATAATACCCTCGTCCCCATGCATATAAGCATGTACTAATTATTACATCTAGTACATAGACATACTATGTACATCGTACATAATATTCTTGTCCCCATGCATATAAGCATGTACTAATTATACATCTAGTACATAGACATACTATGTACATCGTACATAATATTCTTGTCCCCATGCATATAAGCATGTACTAATTATTACATCTAGTACATAGACATACTATGTACATCGTGCATAATATTCTTGTCCCCATGCATATAAGCATGTACTAATCATTATATTTAGTACATTAGACATATTATGTATATCGTACATAACATTCTTGTCCCCATACATATAAGCATGGATATATAAAGCTTAATTAGACATAATACATTAATTTCTTGATTGGACATAGCACATACAGTGAAATATTTCACGTCAACATGCGTATCATCTCCATTAGGTTATTTCTTGATAACCAACTCACGTGAAACCAACAACCCTTGCGAGACGTGTCACTCTTCTCGCTCCGGGCCCATAACTCGTGGGGGTAGCTAATTCTCACACTTTACCTGGCATCTGGTTCTTACTTCAGGGCCATCTCACCTAAAATCGCCCACTCGGTCCTCTTAAATAAGACATCTCGATGGACTAATGACTAATCAGCCCATGCCGACACATAACTGTGGTGTCATGCGGTTGGTATCTTTAATTTTTAGGGGGGAGAGCTTGCTATGACTCCGCTAACATTTAATTTCGCCAATACAGTTGTAGCTGGGCTTATTCTCTATGGGGGCCGAAGTAGTTATTATTACCGTACTTATTCTCTTGATAGAGTACATATAACTTAATGGTTTCAGGACATAACGATTCAAGAAGACTTAGAAGAATATTGTCTGGCTTAATATTATTTACTTGCTAACATATTATTAAAAGCAGTTATTCAGTTAATGGAATCAGGACATAATATATATATATATATAAATACCTTATATAGAGGTGCCCGGGGAGGGCGTATACACACGTATACACACGTATACACACGTATACACACGTATACACACGTATACACACGTATACACACGTATACACACGTATACACACGTATACACACGTATACACACGTATACACACGTATACACACGTATACACACGTATACACACGTATACACACGTATACACACGTATACACACGTATACACACGTATACACACGTATACACACGTATACACACGTATACACACGTATACACACGTATACACACGCATACACGCGTATACACGAGAATACCTTAGCATACCCCCTTTACCCCGTTAAGTCCTTACGCTATTATTTAACTTCTTGCCCAAACCCCAAAAAACAAGATTACATAGCAGAACTTTTAAAAACTATCTATACCTATTAATTGATAACCTCCCATAATATTTTCTATAGAGTTATTCATATGTATATCTCCATTATTCAACTTAAAATATTTTACAAAATTTTTATAAAACTATC